CAATAAGTCACCCCCTCCCCTTTTTTTGTTTGTCCACTACTTCTTTCTTATGAATCTAAACAAAGAGGTTCCAATAGATCTGGAAAAGGAATAAAATAGTAATCTTTGACGAACAGAATCAAGAAGCATTATTATTTCAACACAAGAAAAGGAATTTTCCACCCCTTTCTTGTGTCGAAAATTAGGAAGACGAGTAATCCCTCCTAGAATCATTTGTTCCTTTCATCTATCCCTTACCGCGTATTCTTCTCCTACTTATTGATTTTATGTCATGCCGCCTATTATCTATTAGAATTTGATTCTAGTAGATACAAAAAACTATCGATGCATTACATGGCATTGACAATTTGGCAATAAGAGACCTGACACAGTTACACCGCTCCAATTTGGATTGAAAAAAAGTTCAAGTAGTCTTCTTTTCTTTGCAATATACATCCTCTTACTAGGATACAAGCAATTCCCGACATCTCACAAAAAAAAGTATAAACAAAGAAAACAAAGGACTTTCTATCTTTTTTTTGGATCATACATAATTGCACCGATCAACAATAATTCGGCCCTTTTTACCAACCTGATGAATCTGTCGATCTAGAAATTCATTTCGGACAATTGAACCTTCTCAAACTGTTTCTTTTTAAGAACCAAAAAGATTTGTGCTAGAATAACAGATGCCAAGAAAAACAACAAACCTTGGACACGTAATGGATCTTGAAGTACTATTTCTGCATCTCCCTGACCAAATCCACCCACGTTAGGATTACTTGTTAATGGCTGATCAAGCTTGATGGATTCCCCCTCTGAAACAAGAAGTTCTGGTCCTGGAGGTATAATATCAACCACTTGGCGTCCATCCGATGCATCGGCTATGCTTATTTCATATCCCCCCTTTTCTTTACGTACTATTCTGCTTACTATACCCGCTGCTGTAGCATTATAGACTGTATTGTTACTCTTGCTCCCATCAGGATAAATCTGACCCCTTCCTCTGTTCCCGCCTACATATATGGGATATTTTAAGAAGTGAACGTCTTTCTTAGTAGCAGGGTCCGGGGAAAGAATGGGAAAGACAATTTCACTATATTTCTGACCAGGAACAGGACCTACCACAAGAATATTTCTTTTATTGGGGCGATAACTCTGAAAAGACAGATTGCCCATCTTTTCTTTCAGCTCGGGAGAAATACGATCGGGGGGAGCTAATTCGAATCCCTCGGGTAAAATAAGGACAGCCCCCACATTCAAAGCCCCCTTTTTACCATTAGCAAGAACTTGTTTCAGTTGCATATCATAAGGGATTCGAACAACTGCTTCAAATACAGTATCAGGAAGCACAGCTTGTGGAACCTCAATATCCACGGGCTTATTAGCTAAATGGCAATTGGCACATACAATACGCCCAGTTGCTTCTCGTGGATTTTCATAACCCTGCTGCGCAAAAATGGGATATGCGTTTGAAATAGATGTCCGAGTTATTACATATATCATGATCGATACGGAAATGAATCGAGTCATCTCTTCCTTTACCCAAGAAAAGGTATTTCTATTTTGCATGGTCCAATCATTGATCCCGGAAATTTCTACAATAAATTAGGTAGGTAGCTAGTATAGTTCCCTATCCACGATTCTGCCATTGTACTGGAATAATTATACTGAAATATAATATAGGAGGAATCTCTTGGGCGGGTAGAAGTATAAAGAGTGAGTAAGCTTAAAAATGATTTGTTTATGTACGAAGTAGCATCATGATTTGGTTGATATCAGCAGATCAAATGAGTTCTTCATCTTCATTCATTCATTGAATGATAAATCACTACAAGTGAAGGGGATACACGATTTAAATAATGGAAGATCCAATATTTCAAAATTGTATCTAGAATAACTGGAAAAGTGGAAACAAGACCAGATATAATTTGATCGTTATGAGCAAATCCAAAATCTTTGTAGACCGAACCAATCATTAGTTCCCAACCACGGGGTGAGTGGAATCCGATACATAAATCAGTTACTAAAAGAATCGAAAAAGCCTTTATTGTGTCGCTTAAGTTATAGAGGAATTCCTGAACCCAAGAATTAAGAATAACAAGTTCTTCATTACCCAGAATATAATAACCACTTAGAATAGCAAAACAGATTATATTTGTCGAGAAATGCAAAACGATATGGATATGATCTTCATTGTGCATTTTGACCAATTGGAGCGTCTCTTTGTGGATTCCTATATGAAGCTTTTGTATCTGTGTCTCGGGATACTCTTTTATCATTTCGTCCAACAGGAATAGTTGTTCTAATTCTATGAATCTTTCCAGAACGTTCTTCTCTTGAATATCATTCAAAAAAGTTTTGGATTGCCCGGTATTCCACCAATTAGTAACCCAAGGTTCCAGACTTTTAGTAAATGAGAGAGAGATCCACCAGGGCAAAAAAACTATAGATGCAAGATATGGGAAGGGAGTCAATGCTTTCTTTTTTGGCACTTTGAATCTGTGAATTGTTAATGAACCCGCTTCATTCACCGACTCTATCTGATCCGATATTTTTATGAAGCATGAGTTCTATAACAAGGTATGGAACCTATGGATCTATTCCTTTTTTTGAATTGTTTAGTCCTTGGGTCTAGAAAGAATATAGAAATAGAATTAAGGGTCCGTTTCGAATGAAGAAATAATCCAATATTTTTCCCAGAAATATCAATCGGTCAAATCAAATTCGAACCAATTCTATCTTCATTTGTTTTTTTCGATGAATGGTTAAAAGAACCACTTGAAATAATGAATATTATTCGGATTTCGAGACGAAAGAACTCCCTTCAATTATTTCGAAATGTTCTGATATGTGTGATGAATACATACTTATTAGACTTTTTACTAGTATGAAAGAATTCCATATGCATAAAAAATCTTTTTGGTAGATCAAAATATTATTATGGTTGTTCCAGATACGTCCGCCTACTTTATTCTATAGGCTACAGCAGGATTACCAATGGAACGGGGGAAATAGAATCTAACACGTTCGAATGAACATTCCGAAGAAATTTCAGTTCCAAAAAGGGTTTCCGGGTTCCCTCCCTCAGGCCGAGAAAGCATTGATTCTCCTCTTCATTTCAATTCAATTGGCACGCGCAAAAAATAGGCTAATTCAGCAGCTTTTTGTTCAATTTCTCGTGGAGTAAAATTCTCATCAGTACGAGTCAAGGGAATGGCACCCTGGCCTCTGATTTCCATATAAAGGACACGTCGAGAATAAAGACCCCCTTTAACTTCCATTCTGATGGACTGGATATCTCTCATAAGAAATCGAAGGAAGATGCGACGATTTATTCCAGGAAATCCCCAACGAAAAATACACACTATTCCTTCTTTTCTATCGAATCGATCATAACCACTACCTACATTCCACGAAATTGTGCACCACAAATAGGAACTAATGAACAGACCCGCGATCCCATAGAAAGACATCACGATCCCTTGGGGAAAAAAAAGGATTTGCTGAGATGGGAATAGGGATATCAGATTCCTACCAAGATAACTCGAAGTTCCAACCAATAAGAATCCTAGTGAACCTAAAAAAAGGATACAGGCCCAGCAGAAATTACTTGTTTTTCGAGACCCCGTTATAAGTTCTATCCATATACGTTCTGATCGCCAGTTCATACTAGATCCAGTTGCATCCTATTGGAATTGAGAAAAGAGAATAAGCCAAATGAATTTGATTTTACTTTTTTTTTGCTCCCGAAGTAACTCTCATCAACTAGCACTATTATGGTGCGAACTGTTAGGGGTAATTCATAGAATTGGTTAGATATAAAATAATAACATTCCGTTCATATGACCCCCTCTGTATATCTACATAATATCGATACGTTGACTTTCTATTTCAGATATCCGCCGATCCATTTTAAAACCGCTATACCCCCGCATATACATGCATTTATCCATATATTATGGATCCGCATGCATAACAGCTTTTGATTTGTGCTCGGAGAGAGCCACGTGTCGTACCATATTCCACTAACTAGATATCTGTATTATGATCCAAGTCCAAGTGTTGAAATAAATTGATTAAATTTTGCCCTATCGGATCTAAATAATCTTATTTTTTTGAATATGAAGAGATAAAGAAGCCATTGCAATTGCTGGAAACATTAGGCCCACTAAAGGCACAAAAATAGAGGGTAAATTGAGATCTGTCATAGAATGGATGCCTCGATTCAATATTTGTACCTGTTATAAGGATATCTTATGATAAATATATCTATTATAAATATTATTAAGTATATAATAAGTGCAAGGAATGTAGAACTAAACTAAATAAGTGTACCTATTCATCTTTCTACAAGAAATATATGGACGATAATCCGCTTTAGTATTTTTTTTCTACCGTCCTATCTTCTAATAAAGAGTTTCTTACGAGTTCCCTAAGGATTCGTTAGAATCCGATTCAACAGGAATTCCTAGTCAAAGATGTAGGTTCTTGGGATATATAAAAATATGCAGCACTTCCGTTATAGATTTTCATTATTCTATCTATTCATTATTCTATCTATATATAGATATAGAATAATACGTATATCTATTAGTACGTATTAATACGAAAGAAGGGCACATGAAGTGAAATTTGATTTTTTCTCCATTTCGCAGAAGGAAGAACTGACTCTTTTGCCCGCTTGATAGAGGGTTCCTGATTACTAATCAGGAATAGGGGTAAGATAAAAAAAGTAATTATCCGAAACTTCTGATTCGGACTATAGAATTTGTGTAACCAAAGAAAATCCCACTCTTCTTGTTTTTGATTTTTACTTTGACTCCGATGAACTAAAGTTCGCTACAAATAACCGAACCTAGCGCTCTACTTGAATTTTGATTCAAGGGAAAGAAACCGTGTAGCCGAAATAACTCATTCAGAACGCCTTTTAAAGGATTACGTGGTACGATTGGATCAAATAAGCCCTTATGGAATGAATACTCAGCCGCTTGTGAACCATCGGGTACTGTCTTATTCAA